GACAGACATATTCATATGTTGAGCTAACACTTTTGCTTCTCTATCCGAATTTTCGTTCTTTATCATAAAAGTTCTCCCCCGCCAATGAATGATAAGTGCCTAGGTGAAGTATAGTATAAGATAAGTCATAAAAGTCTAAGTCTTAGTAGATTCGTATACTAGAAAAAGAAATCTACCTATACTCTTACTATAAGATAAAGACTCTTAACTATTAAGATAAGGCTTTTCACATGAATACTTAGTAGAACGACTAACGACGAGATTTATTATCGTTTCTCGCGTGTCTCACGAAAGTGAGAGTAGGTGCGAATTCTCCCAATTTGTGACCGACCATACGATCTGTGATATAAATAGGTAAATGTTCCTTTCCATTATGAATAGCGATTGTATGGCCAATCATTGTGGGTATAATGGTAGATGCCCGAGACCAAGTCACTATGATTTCTTTCTCCTCCCTCCTGTTGAGTTTTTCAATTCTTCCCGATAAATGATTAGCTACAAAAGGATTTTTTTTTAGTGAACGTGTCACGGCTGATTACTCCTTTTTTTTTGACATTTTTTAAATTGGCATTCTATGTCCAATATCTCTATCTTAATCTGAAGTATAATGATGAATGGAAAAAAGAGAAAATCCCTTAGCTAGATAAGGGAAGGGGCGGATGTAGCCAAGTGGATCAAGGCAGTGGATTGTGAATCCACCATGCGCGGGTTCAATTCCCGTCGTTCGCCCATCACATTATTTCGAATTCCAAAGATTCGATTTTCAATGTTCCTATTTACGGCGCCGAAGAATAAAACTATCACTATATTTGTTCCTTTTCCTACTTCTTCTTCCAAGCGCAGGATAACCCCAAGGGGTTGTGGGTTTTTTTCTACCAATTGGGGCTCTCCCTTCACCGCCCCCATGGGGATGGTCTACAGGGTTCATAACTACTCCTCTTACTACAGGACGCTTACCTAGCCAACACTTAGATCCGGCTCTACCCAAACTCTTTTGGTTCACCCCAACATTACCTACTTGTCCGACTGTTGCTAAGCAGTTTTTGGATATCAAACGGACCTCCCCAGATGGTAATCTTAATGTGGCCGATTTACCCTCTTTTGCAATAAGTTTCGCTACAGCGCCTGCTGCTCTAGCTAATTGTCCACCCTTTCCAAGTGTGATTTCTATGTTATGTATGGCCGTGCCTAAGGGCATATCGGTTGAAGTAGATTCTTCTTTTTTATCAATCAAAACCCCTTCCCAAACTGTACAAGCTTCTTCCAAAGCATACGGCTTTCTAGATGTATATGATGATATCTAGACAGATGGATCTTATATGAATCGTATGATGAAGTACCACATGAGTGGATATATAGGAATCCAAATCTGCCGAATCACTCATGTTATGATCTTCTACATCCTAGGTCTCCCCGTTCCGTCATCTGGCTTATGTTCTTCATGTAGCATTCAGACCGGATGACTCTATGAAATTACGTCGATACTTCCACATATTACGGGTAACGTAGGAGACATCTCTATTTTCTCCGGGGGGTCTTTCTAATTACCACTGCTTAGCTTTCAATTCGCCTCTGACCATCAAATGAAATGTGAATAACCCGTCCTCCTCTCTTTGAAACAAGGGGCGCTTCCGGTTCTGTGCGCGCTTCAAACAATTTTGTCTTCTCCATATTACCATATCTATAGAGTCAATAATTCTCTATGAGGAACTACTGAACTCAATCACTTGCTGCCGTTACTCAACAGTTTTCTGTTGAGGTCTATCCCGTAGAGGTACTCCAATTGGATCAGTGATCGATTTCTAGGTTTCGTCGTAAACCTAATTGGTTACTTCCAATTACGTAAATCAATAGTTCAACCCGCACTCAAAGGTAGGGCATTTCCCATTGATATAGGAACTTCTGTACCAGAAACAATGGTATCTCCAATTCTAGCCCCTCTGGGATGTAAAATATATCTCTTCTCACCATCCCCATAGTGTATGAGACAAATGTAGGCATTTCGATTAGGGTCATATTCTATGGTTACGATTCTACCAGATATATCTTTTTCATTCCGTCGAAAGTCGATTTTACGGTATAGACGCTTATGACCTCCCCCTCTATGCCCTGCGGTAATGATCCCTCTGGCATTACGACCTTTACCACAACGATGCTGTCCATAGATCAAATTCTTTCGTGGATTGGATTTCACTTGATGACTGTCTACGGCTCCATTGCGTGTGCTCGGGGTAGAAGTTTTGTATAAACGTATTGCCGTGTTATTAAGTCTTTTGCTTTAAGTTCTTTTCTCTATAAGAGGTGGAATAGAATAACCCGGTTGAAGCGTAATGATCATACGTCTGTAATGCATTGTATGTTCCATAATAGGTCCCATCCTTCTACCCTTTCCCGGGAGTCGATGACTATTCATAGCTATTACCTTGACACCAAAGAATAGTTCGACCCAATGCTTTATTTCTGTCCTAGTTGATCCTGATTCGACATTAGAAGTATATTGATTGTTCCCCAATAACCGAAGACTTTTTTCTGTAAATACTGCATATTTGATTCCATCCATAAATCCATTTTCTTCCCTATGAGTTCCAGTATCGATAAGAATTCTAGTTCTTACTGTTCATATGTTATGGTATTCATTAATATAACATAAATATAATATAACATAAACATACCAATTTGCTATGTATGGATGATGAGATTCCGTTGATACAGAGCCAATTCCAATATACTTATTGAATGTTCCCATTGGCGTGCATCCAGCAGGAATTGAACCTACGAATTTGCCAATTATGAGTTGGGCGCTTTAACCATTCAGCCATGGATGCTTAACAGGGATCATCATCATCGTACATCGTGAATAACCAAATTCCAATTGAAATGAAATCTTTAGGAGGAGTGAATGAAGCGACATCAATTCAAATCCTGGATATTCGAATTGAGAGAGATATTGAGAGAGATCAAGAATTCTCACTATTTCTTAGATTCATGGATCAAATTCGATTCAGCGGGATCTTTCACTCAAATTCTTTTCCACCAAGAACGTTTTATGAAACTATTTGACCCCCGAATTTGGAGTATCCTACTTTCACGTGATTCACAGGGTGCAACAAGCAATCGATATTTCACGATCAAAGGTGTAGTACTGCTTGTAGTAGTGGTCCTTATATCTCATATTAACAATCGAAAGATTGTCGAAAGAAAAAATCTCTATTTGATGGGGCTTCTTCCTATACCTATGAATTTCATTGGACCCATAAAGGAGACATTGGAAGAATCTCTTTGGTCTTCCAATAGAAATAGGTTGATTGTTTCGCTCCTGTATCTTCCAAAAGGGAAAAAGGTTTCTGAGAGTCGTTTCATGGATCCGCAAGAGAGTACTTGGGTTCTCCCAATAAAGAAAAAGCGTATCATGCCTGAATCTAACCGGGGTTCGCGGTGGTGGAGGAACCGGATCGGAAAAAAGAGGGATTCTAGTTGTCAGATATCTAATGAAACCGTAGCTGGAATTGAGATCTCATTCAAAGAGAAAGATAGCAAATATCTGGAGTTTCTTTTTTTATCCTATACGGATGATCCGATCCGCAAGGACCCTGATTGGGAATTGTTTGATCGTCTTTCTCCGAGGAAGAAACGAAACATAATCAACTCGAATTCGGGACAGCTATTCGAAATCTTAGGGAAAGACTTGATTTGTTATCTCATGTCGGCTTTTCGTGAAAAAAGACCAATTCAGGGGGAGAGTTTCTTCAAACAACAAGGAGCTGGGGCAACTATGCAATCCAATGATATTGAGCATGTTTTCCCTCTCTTCTCGAGAAACAAGTGGAGTATTTCTTTGCAAAATTGTGCTCAATTTCATATGTGGCAATTCCGCCAAGATCTCTTCGTTAGTTGGGGGAAGAATCAGCACGAATCGGATTTGAACGTCTCGAGAGAGAATTGGATTTGGTTAGACAATGTGTGGTTGGTAAACAAGGATCGGTTTTTTAGCAAGGTACGGAATGTATTGTCAAATATTCAATCTGATTCCACAAGATCTATTTTCGTTCAAGTAACGGATTCTAGCCGATGGAAAGGATCTTCTTCTGATCAATCCAGAGATCATTTCGATTCCGTTAGA